TCCCTGATCTTCTGGAACAGTCAGGGAGACTTTTTTCCTAACCAAAATTCTAGGTTGAATCTCTGTTGTATATTTATACATTTTCTCTTTTTACAACAGTTGCTTAACATTTGCCTTGTACCGGGTTCATTTCAATATAAAGCATGGAAGTTTCTCACGATTGCCAGGTTTATATTAAAACCACCCGATTGGGTGGAGACCCTTCGCGTCCGACTAATGAGACAAATGAAACCAACGCGTCCTCCTCCTAATGAAAAAAATTAAATCAACGCGTCTGGTAATTTAGAGTCGAGAGAAAACTCTTACCCAATTTAAGTCATTTGAAAAATAATAACTTTATTTGGGTAAGTTTTTTTTTTAACCTAGTATATTTTTCTTAACTTTTGTAAAACAGAAAAATAAAGATTGATACAAAAAAGAAATAAAAAAACAAATAAAAAGGAATTCTCGCATATCCCAAATATTTGATACCTTCACTAGCAATAAAACTAAAAAAAGCAAAAGAATTGAATATTTGGTCAATCATTTTTAAATCAAAACAACGAATAATTTGAGAAAACCTTCGTACTTGGAAAACAATAAAATTTTTATAAAAAGTATCTATATAAGCACGATTATAGGCCCAGTCATATATAACAAAGACTATTTTGTCGCGAATAACTCTCTTAAGGCTTTTTTGATGAAACGAATTAATTAATAGAAAACTATTAAAAGACGAATAGGTGGGTTTATATAATAAAAATGCTATAAATATTCCGCAATAAGCAATCCCCACAGAAATTACCGTATTTTTTAAAAACTCGGCTAAATCTGTTGAATCAGTGTGATGCAAAAGATAAATAGCAGGATTTAACCATTGGGTTAAGATATCTAGATTGAAACCAAGCTCCTTGGGAATTCCTAAGAATCCAATTCCAAAAGTTACAAAACACAATAGAATTTTTGGAAATAACATAGTATTTTCTGATTCAAAAGGATCAGAAGTATAAGAAAATTTGGTTTTATTCTCTCCTTTCTCATCAATTGTTAAAAAGCGAAAATTTTTGTTAATTGGCTTTGAACCCTTTTTTCCCCATAGAGATATTGAATCAGGAGGGTTCTTTTGTTTTCCACTATAATTTTGAAAACCGACGCTTAAATGTCCTTCAAAAGTCATTAAATAAATCCGAAACATATAAAATGCAGTTAATCCCACCGTGCCCCAAGCTATTAGGGCGAAAATCGGCGAATAAAGCCAGCTATCATTAAGAATTTCATCTTTTGACCAAAAACAAGCAAGGGGGGGAATACCACAAAGTGAAAGTGTTCCTAATAAAAAAGCACTTTTGGTTATCGGCACGTGTTTTGTTAAACCGCCCATAAGAACCATATTCTGACTTTTGTCGGGAGAATAACCAATAAGAGTCTCCATTGAATGAATAACGGATCCAGCTGCTAAGAATAATAATGCCTTGGAATAAGCATGAGTAATCAAATGAAATAAAGCACTTCGATAAGACCCCATACCTAGAGCTAACATCATATAACCCAATTGAGACATTGTGGAATAAGCTAAACCTCTTTTAATGTCTTGTTGAGCAAGAGCTAAAGTAGCTCCTAATAAAACTGTTATGATTCCTATTAAGGAGATTAAATACATTATGGAAGGTATAACTAAGAAAAGAGGAAGAAGCCTAGCTACAAGAAAAATTCCGGCTGCTACCAAGGTAGCAGCGTGTATAAGAGCCGAGATCGGAGTAGGGCCCTCCATGGCATCGGGTAACCAAACATGAAGGGGGAATTGTGCGGATTTGGCAATTGCACCGACAAATAACAGCGCAGCGCATAAAGTAACAAATAAAAAATTGACCTCTTTGCTCGAAATCAAATTATTCAATATTTGGAATAACTCCCGAAATTCAAAACTGCCCGTTATCCAATAAAAGCCTAAAATTCCTAATAATAAACCAAAATCCCCTACACGATTAGTTACAAACGCTTTTTCACAAGCATTTGCCGCACCGGGTCGTGTAAACCAAAACCCTATTAATAGATAGGAACATAGTCCAACCAATTCCCAAAAAATATAAATTTGTATAAAATTAGAACTAGTAACTAATCCCAACATAGCAGCACAGAAAAAACTCATATAAGCAAAAAATCTCAAATATCCTTGATCATGAGCCATATAATTATCACTATAAATAAGAACCATAATTCCAACAGTAGTTATTAATATTGACATAATAGAAGTAAGTGGGTCGATCAAGTAACCAAATTCAAAAGAAAAATCATTATTTATTATCCAAGACCATACATATTGATAGATAGAACCCCTATTTATTTGCTGAATAGATAGATAGATGGAAAATGCCATGACTATACTTAACAATAAAACACTCTGAAAAGACCACATACGACGAAGATTTTTTGTTACCGTGGGAAAAAGAAGAAGTCCTGCTCCTATTAATATAGGAACTTGAAGGGGAATAAAAGGTATGATCCACGCATATTGATATGTTTGTTCCATAAAAAGTTTGAGTCTTAATGAATTATTTCCGATTCACCCGATTTTATTTTATCTCTTTTGAAAAGAGTCAATAAAAAAGAAAAAAATATGTACTAACTTAAACCAAACTGACAACTAAAATAAACTTGATAGAATTTTCTATTGTTAATTATTCTGAGTTAAAAACTTTCAATTATTCAAATCAAGAAATTACAATTGGTCAAATAATATGAAATAGATTCATTAGCGGTTTCCTTTTATTTTTCAAAGGAAAATTGGGTCTCTTTTCTTTTTATCCGAGGGAAAAAGATTACAGCTTTCAATTTAATTAAGCAAGAGTAGGGTTTTCATCTTAAACCTTTCAATTGCACGTAGAACGATGAAAATAGACAGAAAGAAAGGCCGTTTTAGTTTCTTTTTCATTAGAATTATAAGATGAAGTTCAACTAATTTGATGATTTCTACAGCACAGGGAATTCTATAGATTTCATTTTATGAATAATCCGAAATAGAGATAACAATCAAAACAAACGAATCGTTTTTACGAATACTCTCTGGAATTTTCAGAATATTATGACAATAATAATAATAAAAAAAGATAGAATAAGAAAAAGATAGGTAGTAAATAGTAAAAACGATTCATTTTGAGCAATAGATGTCTTTCACATCCAGTTAGAACCTAAAACTAAGTAATTTATTCATTTTTAAATGGCAGTTCCAAAAAAACGTATTTCAAAATCAAAAAAGCGTATTCGTAAAAATACTTGGAAAAGAAAGAGCTTTTGGACAGCATTAAAAGCTTTTTCCTTAGGAAAATCCCTTTCTACCGGAAATTTTAAGAGTTTTTTTGTATCACAAACAAATAAAAAAACGTTGGAATAATCCGAGTCGACTTTCTTTTTTTTAGAATCAAATTGAATCACTTTGGCTTTCTATTGATTTATACTATACGATTTATTCTTTTTTATTATTTATAGTTTTTAATTATTAATAGTTAAATATAGAACTGGTAAATCGAACGCCTAGCTCTTAGCTCTTATGATACTAGAATACGAATGATACGAGAATACGAAATCCTAGATTTACTCATCTTTTTACTTAACTTAAAAAAAGAATACCTTTGAGGATTCCCAAACATCATTTCGAGGGTGGCGAGTCTTTTTTTCCCCATAAACCTATTTGTTTATGACAAGTCACACTCTTCTAGAGTAATATATATATAATAAATATAGTAAAGTAAATAAAATAAGGCGGATATGAAGATCTTTCGTTTTAGTTAATGAATCGTTTAAACTTATGAATTACTTTTGAAAATTGAAACCTTTTTTATTTTGGGTAACTTTCTGACTTTTTATTTTTGATGTATTTTTATAAGGATTCCAAAGACTATCTTGTCATGTAATAAATATCGACAAAAGCCCCAATTTTTAAAATCAAGTATAAAATAATAATTTGAGTATGTTATATCTGCATAATCGGTTAATTATGAGTGCTTTAAAATAGGTATATAGGTATTGCTAAAATTCATTTTTTTGTTTTGATTTCAAAAATCAAGACAAAAAAATGAAAACCAAAATTTTTGTTTTGAATTCGACCCCCTAGTTACGAATCAAACTATCTCGTTACCGGAGTTTAATTCCAAGTGAGCCAAAAATACACGAAAACCATAAGTACATAAGTATAAGTGAAATAAAACAAAGACTCCAAACTCAAATAAGAAACTTTCAAATTCATATTTGAACAAATTTTTATGTCTAAAATTGAACCATACTGTACTGAATTTTCCTTTCAAATCTTGACGTTTGCTTATTCATAGCCTATAATGAATTAGACTATTCTAGGTTCAAGACAGGCCGCTATGGTGAAATTGGTAGACACGCTGCTCTTAGGAAGCAGTGCTAGCGCATCTCGGTTCGAGTCCGAGTGGCGGCATACCGTCTTCTAAAAAAAGAAAATAGATCTTATAATCTTATAAGGAATTCAATTCCCAATTTCCTTTTTCAATTTTTTATTAGGTAATTTAATTGGGGGGTTAGACTCTTCGCTGTTTAAGCTTTTTTTTATGATATTTTCAACCTTAGAGCATATATTAACTCATATTTCCCTTTCGATCATTGTAATTTTAATTACAATTCATTTGATAACATTTTTAGTCGACGAAATCAGAAAACTTTATGATTCATCAGAAAAGGGCATGTTAGTAACCTTTTTCTGTATAACAGGATTATTAGCTACTCATTGGATTTCTTCGGAACATTTTCCACTAAGTGATTTATATGAATCATTCATTTTCCTTTCATGGAGTTTCGCTCTGATTCATATCATTCCGTATTTCACAAAAAATACAAAATTTTTAAGCAAAATAATCAGCCCAAGCGCTCTTTTTACCCAAGGTTTTGCTACTTCAGGTCTTTTAACAGAAATACAAAAATCTTCAATATTAGTACCCGCTCTTAAATCTGAGTGGTTAATAATGCACGTAAGTATGATGATATTGGGCTATGCAGCCCTTTTATGCGGATCATTATTATCAGTAGCACTTCTGGTCATTACATTTCGAAGAAACGGAAAGCTTTTTTTGAAGGACAACGATTTTTTAAATGAGTCGTTTTTATTTGGGGAAAATCTTTTTCAAAAGACTTCTTTTTTTTCTACTCAGAATTATTATAGGACCCAATTCATTCAACAATTGGATTTTTGGAGTTATCGGGTTATTAGTCTAGGATTTCTCTTTTTAACCATAGGAATACTTTCGGGAGCAGTATGGGCTAACGAAGCGTGGGGATCTTATTGGAGTTGGGACCCAAAAGAAACTTGGGCTTTTATTACTTGGATTGTATTCGCAATTTTTTTACATACTCGAACAAATATAAATTTGCAGAGTGTAAATTCCGCAATTGTGGCATCTATAGGCTTTCTTATAATTTGGATATGCTATTTTGGAGTCAATCTAGTAGGAATAGGTCTACATAGTTATGGTTCATTTCCATCAACATCTAGTTGAATTCAAAAAACGTTCTTACAAATCCAAGAGAGTGCAGCATATAAAATAAAGATATAATAAAGATTCAAACTTTGTGTGAACGAGCACACGTACCATTTGAATCAATAAAATATTTGATTCAAACGGTACGTGGGTGGTTCAAATTGATTGTTTTTACTTAACTTAAGAGAAGAAAAAACCTTCCCTTTTTACAACGAACGTTTTTTTAAACTTTTTTTTTAGGATTTTGGTTTTATTTATAAGACTTGTCGATAAAAAAAATTAGATAGAATAACTTCGACCTTTTCAACTGATAGTGAAAGAACGAAATCGGGGTACAGACCAATACCTATGACGGGTAACAAAATGGAGATAGAAAGAAATAACTCTCGCGGTCCAGAATCCAAAAAAGAAGAGTTTGGGGCATTAAATAGCTTGTATCCATAGAACATCTGGCGTGACATAGATAATGAATAAATAGGAGTTAATATAATTCCAATTGCCATTACAAAAGAAATGAGTATTTTGGACATGAAAATATATTTTTTGGCGCTAATTATTCCAAAAAATACTAGTAATTCGGCAACAAAACCGCTCATACCTGGTAATGCAAGGGAAGCCATTGAAAAGCTACTGAACATCGTGAATATTTTTGGCATTTGAATAGCTATTCCCCCCATTTCGTCAAGATAAACAAGCCGTATTCTATCATAAGTCGTTCCCGCCAAGAAAAAAAGTGCAGCACCAATAAATCCATGAGAAATTATTTGTAAAAGAGCTCCATTAAGTCCCGTATCGGTCATAGAACCAATTCCTATAATTATAAAACCCATATGAGATACAGAGGAATAGGCTATTCGTCTTTTTAAATTTCGTTGTCCAAGAGATGTTAAAGCTGCATAGATCATTTGTATTGTGCCTACTATCACCAAATAGGGAGAAAATATAGAATGGACGTGAGGAAATAATTCCATATTAATTCGAATCAATCCATATGCTCCCATTTTTAATAAGATTCCGGCTAGAAGCATACAAGTACTGTAATGTGCTTCTCCGTGGGTATCGGGTAACCATGTATGTAGGGGTAAAATAGGTGATTTGACAGCAAAAGCAATAAAAAATCCAATATATAATATTATTTCTAAAGCCGTGGGGTATGACTGATTTACTGATGTTTCAAAATTGAATGTTGGTTCATTCGAACCATATAAAGTAAGACCCAAAACTCCCATTAATAGAAAAATGGAACCCCCAGCCGTATACAAAATAAATTTTGTAGCTGAGTATAGACGTTTCTTCCCCCCCCACATGGATAGAAGTAGATAAACAGGAATTAATTCTAATTCCCACATGATGAAAAAAAGGAAAAGGTCTCGAGAAGCAAATGATCCTATTTGACCACTGTACATTGCTAACATGAGGAAATGAAATAATTGAGAATCGCGAGTAACTGGCCGGGCCGCTAAAGTAGCTAAAGTGGTTATAAATCCTGTCAATAAAATAGGGCCTACAGAAAGTCCATCTATTCCCAATCTCCAATGGCAATCAAAAAAATCGATCCATTTATAAGTCTCCACTAGTTGGATTAAAGGATCGTCCACCTGGAAATGAAAACAAAATGCATAAGTCGTTATAAGGAGTTCTAAAATACATATACAAAGTGTATACCATCTAATTACCCTATTTCCTTTATGGGGAAGAAATAAAACGATGGAACCCGCAAATATTGGAAAAACGACAATTATTGTTAACCAAGGAAAAAAATTCGTGGTAAAGACAAGATACACTTGGCCCACAAAACCCGTGCTTAAAATGTTTTGATTTTCGAGCACGGGTTTTCAGTAAAAAAATGAAATGGATTCCGGTAGAGTTTTCTGGAACATATCAATAAGCTAGACCCATACTGCGAGTTGTTTCATGCCATAAATAAACTCGGACACTTAAGAAATCTGTTGGACAAGCGGATTCACATCTCTTACAACCAACACAGTCCTCTGTTCTTGGAGCCGAAGCAATTTGTTTAGCCTTACAACCGTCCCACGGTATCATTTCTAATACATCGGTAGGGCAGGCTCGGACACATTGAGTACATCCTATACATGTATCGTAAATCTTTACGGAATGTGACATTGTATCTATAAAGTTCTGAACGTTATAAATTTTCGATCTAGTAACCTTGATAAACGAATCCTTTTTTTAGATACCAGATGAATCAATGAGTTATCAGAATTTTTCTAATAAATATACTTCTGGGTTGGTTTAGGAGAGAGGGCTAAAATACTTTGATTTATTATGTTTTTGCAAACATGATCATACCTTATGTAGATGTAGCAAACCTACATGCGAATTAGAATCAATTTATCAACACTCAATATTAGAATTTATAGAATTCTTACTAATTATTCAACAAATTTGATTGGTCAATACGAGTTGATTTTCTGTTACGATAAATAGAGGAAACAATAGCCAGCCCAATAGCTGCTTCAGCAGCTGCAATAGCTATAATAAAAATTGAGAAAATGTCTCCTTTTAATTGACGATTATCAAAAAAATAAGAAAATGTTACCAAATTCATATTAACTGCATTAAGTATAAGTTCAAGACACATAAGGGCTCTAACCATATTTCGACTTGTGATCAAGCCATAGATACCGATAGAAAATAAAAAGGCACTCAACACAAGGGCATGCTCGAGCATCATTAAAAAACTCCTTATAAATCTTGACTTGTTTCAATAAGAAAAAAATTAAACCGATTCGATTGACTAGTATATAACAAATATTTAACAACAAAATCTAGTGGTAATTTAGAATATCTTGACTTCACGCTAAAGGCTTTCAATTTGAGATTTATACAGTATACAGGAAAAAAAGAATTGAAGGAAAATGAATGGGGTAAAAGTTTTATTTGAATTCTTTTCAAAATTGAATATCAATTTTTTATTGACGAGCTACAACAATTGCACCTATTAGAGCAACTAAAAGAATTATTGAAATGAATTCAAAAGGAAGAAAAAAATCTGTTGATAAATGAATTCCAATTTGTTGACTATTGCTTAGCAAATCTTGCTCGATAATTTGGTTTGATCGTGTAGTCCAAATAATACCGTACCATGACGTATCCAGAATAGTCGAAATTAGTGAAATAAAAAGACTTATACAAACTTGTGAAGTAATACCATCTCCAAGGGTCCAAAGGGGAAAATCTTTTGAATATTCTGAACCATTCAAGAACATCACAGCAAAAATGATTAAAACATTTATAGCTCCTACATAAATGAGTAGCTGTGCAGCAGCTACAAAATAGGAGTTAGATAGAATATAGAATAACGATATACAAACAAGAACCAATCCCAACGAGAAGGCCGAATAAATTGGATTGGGAAATAATACTACTCCTATACCCCCTAATATAAGACCTGATCCTAGAAAAACTAAAAGAAAATCATGTATTGGTCCAGGTAAATCCATTTTTTATCAATTCTCAAAAAAATATAAATCGAAGAATTTCATGATTTTATTGACCTGACCAGGAAAAAGAAGTTATTCATATCTCATTCTTTATTTATCCAAAGAGAAAACCTGTCTATTCTAATCTCATTTCTTCTTTTTGAAATCATTATTTTGACTAGTTACTAGAAAAAGAATCTAAACATAGAAATCAATGTTTGGCTAGAAAATTGATTTATATTTTCTAGCCAAACGAAGTTACGAGTCTCACTAACCAATCAATAGGGTGAATTTACCAAGCAAAAGAATATCATTTTTTTAGACCCAAACTGAGCTTAGTAATTGATAATTTTTTTGAATCAATAGTTTATTCATTTTTGATTTGAGGTAAATTCGAAATTTTTCGAATTGTATAATCCTCAATTACTGACATTGGTAACCGACCCAAAGCAATTTGATTAAAATTCAATTCATGACGATCATAAGTAGAAAGTTCATATTCTTCAGTCATTGATAAACAATTTGTTGGACAATATTCAACACAATTACCGCAAAATATACAGAGTCCAAAATCAATACTGTAATTAAGCAATCGTTTCTTGCGAATATCTGTTTCCAATTGCCAATCAACAACAGGTAAATCTATAGGACATACACGAACACAAACTTCACAAGCAATGCATTTATCAAATTCAAAATGGATTCGGCCGCGAAAGCGTTCCGGTGTGATCAATTTTTCATAGGGATATTGAATAGTTACAGGTAAACGATTTGCATGGGACAGGGTAATCATGAAACCTTGACCGATATACCTGGCAACTCGTATTGTTTGTTGACCATAATTCCTGAGTTCAGTTACCATAGGGAACATATCATGAATATCTATAAAAAATTTATGCTTGTTTCTTTCTCTTGTTTTAGGCAAGCCGTCAATCTTGAATATTGTAGTCTTTTACAGTGAAAGAAGTTGAGACGAAGTTGTTAATAATAGATTACCTAGAGAAATAGGTAAAAGAAATTTCCACCCAAGATTTAATAGTTGGTCCATTCTCAGCCGTGGTAAAGTCCATCTTGTTGCAATAGAAATGAACAAGAACGAAAATGTTTTAGCTAATGTAATAATGATACTTACTATTATTCCAAAGACTTTACCCCCTTTAGTTATGTCAAAAATGTCAAAAAGCTCAGGGACAAAGGTGATTGGAATAGAAAGATTCCAACCACCTAAGTAAAGAACTGTTACAAATAAGGAAGAAATTAGTAGATTCAGATATGAAGCAACGTAAAATAAACCAAATTTTATGCCTGAATATTCGGTTTGATACCCCGCTACTAATTCTTCTTCCGCTTCTGGTAAATCAAAAGGTAATCGCTCGCATTCGGCTAAAGAAGAAATTATAAAAATGAGAAACCCTATCGGTTGACGCCACAAATGCCACCCCCAAAAACCATACTTTGACTGCGCTTCAACTATCTCAACTGTACTTGAACTGTTAGATAATCATAGTCGATGATAACATTACTGTTATCATCGCTATTCCAGAACCGTACATGAGATTTTCACCTCATACGGCTCCTCAGAAGTCAAAAATAAATCTAAGGACTTTTCCCAATTATTGATATGGTTGTCGGGATAGATAGAGTCAAAAAATATTAGAAGGTCCCGAATTATACCAATTGAATTCTGTCTGCTATATAAATGAAGTGCTTCGGAATTGATCTCAATCTTTTAAGAATTTTCATTGGTCTTTGTTTATTACTTCATCTTTCAATAAAACAAAAAATGTGTTTTGTTTGGAGCAATAATAGACATTTCAACCTCTCCATTTCTTCAATTACGAAAAATAATTTGGCATTTGTTCATGAATCGTGATAAAGATTTTGTCTCTTTATTTATTTTATTCGGCATAGGAATAGGAAATAAAAGAAATCTCACCTTTTTATTTGTATTTCGCTCCTATTCTCCTTTCTCAGAAAAAAGGGGGACTGGGACCAAAGTAAAAGATTACTTCGTTCTTTATAGTTATTTTATTAATCAGTGAATAGGAGGATACTCTGGATCAGGATCGTAGGGAGTACTTCTTGATCATTTCTACTAACCTCAAGTCCCCTTTTGAGTTCCTTATATGTATAGAAATATCCTGTGTTGGATAACTTACATAATCTTCATTACAAATCCTTTGTGTATCTTGGTCTTCCTACCCATCCACTCGTTTTTGAAATCTCCCGTTATGGAAATACATCTAGGATATTTAGATAGTAAAAACTCCATAAAGTTGATCTTTGAAACCCGCTTCCGGCTATGATGACGAATCCACCAAGCTTGGGGGTAAAATGCAAAAATAAAAAAGTTTTTTTTTTATTTTTGCATTTTTCTTTTGAACTGTATTCTTGTACATAGGAAATAAGACTTAATCCCTGTAGTGCCAAATTCGAAGCCGCTTTTTTTTCACTCATATAACTATCTAGTTTTCTTCATCATCCCCAAGTAGCCAATACTCTACAAGAACTAGGAACACAAAAATGTACGTATATAAAAAAAGAGCAAAAATCACCCTAAACATCTGAAAAGCTTGAAACTTAGTAGAAGGATTTTTTTTATAAAATAAAAATAGTGAAAAGAGCAATACCACTATATAGTAGTATATAAAAAAAAAAACAAAAATTAAGAAAAAAGAGAGAAGGGTATATAAAATATTCATCAAAATTGATTGAAAAAGACTTTGATTCTTAATTTTTGTTTTTTTTTTTTTTGCTTCGCTTATTACTATCAAAGCAAGAAATTGCAGCATCGGTGCAAAAATAACAAAATGACTCGTATTTAAAGTTATAAGGCTCATTTATTAACCTCCTTTTTCTATTTTAGCTAGTTTACTATACTAGCTTAAGCTTAAGGGATGAATAGTTGTTCGTACTTACAAGTGAAAGCTACCAAAACGCATAGAGTTTTTTTTTACCTCACCGAATCACACGCAGAGAAATTGATAATACACATAAAGCTAAGGGTATTTCATAACTAATTGATTGAGCAGCTGCCCGTAGACCACCTAAAAAGGAATATTTATTATTTGATCCATATCCGGACATGAGAAGTCCAACAGGAGCAATACTTGAAGCGGCGATCCAGAAAAAAACCCCAATACTAAGATCGGCTAAAACAAGCTTATAACCAAAAGGAATTACTAAATAACTTAGTAAAACGGATATGACTGCTATGGAAGGTCCGATACGGAATAAGCGAGTATCTCCTCGAGATGGAAGAAGGCTTTCTTTCAAAAGGAGTTTGATACCATCTGCTAAAGCTTGCAGAATTCCTAAAGGACCCGCATATTCGGGGCCAATACGTTGTTGTATTCCTGCGGATATTTGCCTTTCTAACCAAACAATTACTAACAAACCCATTGTGATTCCTAATACAATAGTAAAAATAGGGGCAAGTATCCATATGATCCCATAGACTTCTTTTACTTTTCCGGATTCCAATCCGGAAAAGGAATGGATAGCCTGGATTTGTGTTGTATCAATTACCATCTCAACGATCAACTTCCCCCATAATGATATCTATGCTACCTAGTATCGTCATAATATCAGCCAATTTCATTCTTTTAACCACTTGAGGAAGAATTTGCAAATTGATCAAACCCGGTGGTCGAATTTTCCATCTCCAAGGAAAAACGCTCTGATCTCCTATCAGAAAAATTCCCAATTCTCCCTTTGGAGCTTCGACTCTCACATAAAGTTCTTGCTTCGATAATTCAAAAATCGGAGAGGTTTTTTTAGCAATGAATCGATATTCAAAATCATTCCATTGGGGATCTTTTACTCTATCAAAACGTCGGATTTCTAAATTCTCATAAGGCCCCCCCGGAATTCCTTCCAGGGCCTGTTGAATCATTTTTATGGATTCTTCCATTTCGCCGATTCTTACTAAATAACGAGCTAAAGAATCCCCCTCTTTTTGCCATTGAACCTCCCAAGCAAATTCGTCGTAACACTCATACTGATCGATTTTACGAAGATCCCATTCTATTCCCGAACCTCGTAGCATTGGTCCGGATAAACCCCAATTGAGTGCTTCTTCTGCACTAATAGTGCCTATGCCTTCAACTCGTTCTAAAAAAATGGGATTCTGTGTAATAAGTTTTTGATATTCAGCAACCCCTGTTAAAAAATAATTGCAAAAATCCAAACATTTATCTATCCAGCCATGGGGTAGATCAGCAGCTACTCCCCCGATACGAAAAAAATTATGCATCATTCGCATACCGGTGGCAGCTTCGAATAGGTCATATATCAACTCTCTTTCTCGAAAAATATAGAAGAAAGGAGTCTGCGCCCCAATATCCGCCATAAATGGACCGAGCCATAACAAATGGGAAGCTATACGACTTAACTCCAACATAATCACTCTGATATAGCTAGCTCTTTTAGGTACTTGAATATTGCTCAATCGTTCAGGTCCATTTACGGTTATTGCTTCTGTAAACATAGTAGCTAAATAATCCCAACGCGTGACATAGGGCAAATATTGTAGAATTGTTCGGTTTTCCGCAATTTTCTCCATCCCTCTGTGTAAATAACCCAATATTGGTTCGCAGTCAATAACATCTTCACCATCGAGAGTAAGAATAAGTCGAAGAACACCATGCATTGATGGGTGGTGAGGACCCATATTGACTATCATGAGGTCTTTTCTTGTAGCTGGTGTAGTCATAAATTTTTTACCGATTCATTCTTCCATGTAATTCTTCCATGAATTGCTGAATGTGAAAAGAGGTTCATCAAAATTGAAACAAAACAAATAAGTTAAAAACAAATGACTCCTCAAATTCAAAATTAATGAGTTTTTGTCTCTCGAATATCCAACTTCTCAATTAATTTTTTATAACGTACTTGATTTTTATTTGACAAATAAGCTAGCAGCCGTTGACGTTTTCCCAAAATTTTACGCAAACCTTTCTGAGATAAATAGTCTTTTTTGTGCAATTTTAAATGGGAAGTAAGTCTCTGTATCTTATTGGTGAAATTGAATATTTGAAATTCAACGGACCCTCTGTTTTCTTTGGTTTCTTCTTGAGAAATAACCGAAATGGATAAGTTTTTTACCATAAAAAAAGAATAGATCCCCCTTCCTGATATATATTTTAATTTTCACGAATTTTATTGATCAATAAAAAGAATGCCAATAGTTTGAATGATTTATATAGAATAAATTGCTTTCTGAACTCCTCAGTTTATCCATTCCAATCAATTCAAAATCCTATTTTGAATTCAGATAAGAATCTTGTACATTTTTGTATTCACAAAGGTGAATCAATTCAAATTAGACCTAAAATTAAATGAATATCTTTGGATTCATTGATCATTTATAGGTCTAATGGATACGCTGTATCCTCTATTCAGTGAGATTCGAATGAGGTATAAGATAGGGCATGTGTGCATTTTTTTTCTGTCATATACCCTGCTACAGGGTATATAGTAGTACTATCAACGAATTTTTAATGGTAGATACATATGGATCCTTAAGATACTGAAACGACTGCCGTTATTAGTATCAAACCAATAACGATTCATACAAGCTAAATCTTCTAATCGATAATTGGGCCAAAGAAAAAACTTGAATTGAATTAATTCATTTTTCTCCTTATCACGAGGGTTCCCTTCTTCCCAAAAGTGACTACAGTTTTTTACCCCATTTTCGTTGAAAAATACGGAATTGGTATCCACATCATTCCAATTGTTTGAATTGAAACAAATTAGAATTCTCAATTCTCTACGACGTCTAGACGATAAAATATTTTCAAGAACAAGCGCATCAAAATGATTGTTCTCTCTAGCTCGAATTATTCTTTGTTTTCGGTATTGTTGATTAGTTTTGTTTTTACTCTTATGAACCAACGAAATACCTATGGTTTGATACATAAGAAATTGCCCATTGTTTTTTACAGACAGTCCAACGCGGTCCATAACCATTCTCATGTTTTTTGACATTTCTAGAATACTCGAATCCTCCTTCGGATTCCACATTACATTCAATTTCAATTTTCTCCTTTCGATGCAGGAGATAGTCACGGTTTCTAGATTTATCGAGCTCTTCGGGAGAGCTAATACCCGGGCCTTTTTGCGAATGCTTTGACCGATATTCCTTTTCTCCCATCTAAATTGACAAAGGAAATACTCTTTCAGGAATAACTCTTGTACCTCTCTGCTACTTAGACTTTCCTTATCGGTTTCACTTTTCTTTTCACTATCCGTTTCACTTTTCTTTTCACTATCGGTTTCACTTTTCTTTTCACTATCGGTTTCACTTTTCTTTTCACTATCCGTTTCACTTTTCTTTTCACTATCCGTTTCACTTTTCTTTTCACTATCCATTTTACTTTTCTTTTCACTATTGGTTTTACTTTTCTTTTCACTATCCGTTTTACTTTTCTTTGTACCTTTTTTCATGTCTGATTTCGTGGAATCTTTTTCTTCAATATTTTTGGTTTCAGCCATGTTTTTCTTTTTATTATCGGTTTCACTTAGATTCGAATTTAAAACAAGTAATTTGCTTGGTATAATCCACGGTTTCATTTTATAGACATTAAAAAGCCGCACAAATTCTGGGAAGAACCAAAGCTCCAGATTCGAGATGGGACGATTTAGCATTGGTTCATTCATTCCCATCCAATCAAAAAAAGAATTTGGAGAATTAGGTCGATTGATTTCTGGATTTTTATTAATCGGAATATAAAAAGGGTCTTTTTCTTTTTTATAAATTGGATCAATTAATTGATCGTTATTAGTCTCAATTGGAGTCTTTTGATTACTGCTGGGATAGATCTCTTCCTCTTCTTCTTCTTCTTTATCAATTGGATCAATTAATTGATAATTATTAGTCCCAATTCGAGTCTTTTGATTACTGCTGGGATTGACCGCAACCCAAGATTCAATATCCACTTTTTTTCTAAGATCAAAAGAGATATTTTCCCAATTAAAATATTTTCTATTAATATTTTTTTCTATATATGGAATAGATAGCCTTTCTATTCTTCCTATAAAAATATTGATAGGGATATTTCCTGTTATCGCAAACAAGGAGTTTTGCGACATGTTGTAATTATCAGAAACCACTTGCCTTTTAGTTACTTGAGGGATTGATCTAAAAAAAACCGAGTCACCTTTATTTTCAGAATTAATGGATTTATATGATAAAAGATCATATCTATAGCATTTTTCAAAATGATCTTTTTGATTTGATAATGAGTTAGGACCCTTTTTTTTCTTGTAATGACTTAATTGGTATTTTCCACATGAATTCCGTTTTTTTAAATATTGTTTTTGAGACCTACAATATCGATTAACCCTATTTCTCCATTTTTGTTTTTGTGACATTAAGCTAGACCAGATAATCTCAGATAAATCGTATTGAGAATTCCCTCTTAACCAATTTTTCCATTGACTCGTTATAGACCGCTGAAATTTGTTATGTATTACTTCAGACTGAAATATTCCTTGTGTTCGAAAGGAGTCCTTCATTTGAGTTTTAAGGAAGAAAGATGTTCCATGATGTTGAAGAACGGATCTTAATTTAGACAAGTTAACAACCCCGGTTTGCGATATTTTGTAAAATACATATGCTTGTGACAAGTTGGATAAATCACAAAAAATTTCTGAATTTTTCTTATAACTATGATAAGTTTTTATATTTGAAATAAAGTGAATTGTATTTTTAGTTTTTTTATTCATTATTTTTTTATTTGTTTCATTCTTGGAAATAGATTTCTCAATCAAATTTTTTGTAGATTCAAAAAATAGTTGTGTATTCATTTGGCAAATATGAATAGTAGATAAAAAAATATCATTATATATTCTTTGAATTAAAAATTTTCTAAAATAATGAAATTTACATATTATGTTTTTTATTTTTACTATTTGCCAAATATTTTTTGACAACTCTAATCTAGAACTTTTTTTGTAAGTACTAATATCTAGTTCTAGAGTTACTTTTTTTTTCTTTTCGGTAATTATTTTTATTTGATTTTGGATTGTACTTGTTCTATCAGTCATATCTTGCATTTTAGTTTCTATCAGTGAAGAATTTGGCCAATCTGGATTTTCGATTTGACTAAAAGATTCATTAATTATCTGGTTGCTTATTCTAGAATCTTTTTCTTTTTCCATTCCACCTATTTCTTTCGATCTAAATAATAAAATTTGTTTCCCCCTGGAGAGTTCTTTTTCTATTTTTTTTATAAACGGAATATTTTGGTTTGTTGTTCTTGTTTCTTTTGAAACTTTTTTAAATAATTTTTTTTTTATTATTTTGAAAACGCTTTCAGCCGTAACCCTTTCATATTTTCCAATTGTTTTTTCGAGTTCCTTTAAAATGGGCTCAAAAAAGGAAGGTATTTTTCGGGGAGAGCCAAAAGGCAGTTCTGTTTCCCTTCCAAAAACTGTTAAAAAACAAACGTCATCTTGAGAAGTTAGTGCTTTAGATGTGTGCCAAGGTTTCAGATGCAAAGGATTGACAATCTTGATCTGAATACCTTGTGTTAACCAATTTTCCGGAAATTCTGTTTCGGATAACGGACTACCAGTATAAGTGCACTTAATATGCTTTTCTCTATTCCATTCCTCGAAATCTTCAGACCATTCAGGAATTTGCAATAATAGCATACGTCCAATATTTTTACCGATTATCAATGAAGGTAATAGAAGATTTTTTCTAAGACTTGATTGGACTATTAAAATGCAACCCCTTGCAATTTGGCCAACTTCAAAAGTATCCCAGGCTTCCCCTATCTCTAATCGCTTTTTTTCCTTTACTCGTTCGTTTTTCTTTTTAGACTCTCTTTTGGGTTTTTCTTCTCTTTTTGTTTGTTCGTCTGTAGACTCTAAAATCTTCAACCCTTTTGTCGCCGACCAATTTCTCAAAATTCGGTTCAGTTGAACCAGGCGGGGGATAGCAAAAGAAAAAAGGTCTATTTTTTTAATCCTGTCAAAAAAAAGGGGGGAATGTGCATTTGCTTGAAACAGTTTCCCAATAACTATTTTACGCCTTTGAGTTCGCATAGAGCCTTTGATTAAGCCGTGCTTAAAATCGGGTTGGTGTGCATAACGCATCAAAACAAGCCCCTTCTCTTCATCTTCTTTAGCTTCTTCTTCTGGGGTTTTAGTCTTGGTTTCTTTCTCAACAGTATCAGTCTCTTTGCTAGCATTAGTCTTCGTTTCTTTCTCAACAGTATTAGTCTCTTTGTTAACATTAGTCTTCGTTTCTTTCTCAACAGTATCAGTCTCTTTGCTAGCATTAGTCTTCGTTTCTTTCTCAATAGTATCAGTCTCTTTGCTAGCATTAGTCTTCGTTTCTTTCTCAACAGTATCAGTCTCTTTGCTAGCATTAGCCTTGGTTTCTTTCTCAACAGTATCAGTCTCTTTGCTAGCATTAGCCTTGGTTTCTTTCTCAACAGTATCAGTCTCTTTGCTAGCATTAGGCTTCGTTTCTTTCTCAACAGTATTAGTCTCTTTGCTTGCATTAGGTTTCGTTTCTTTATCTGTAGCTTTAGTAGCAGTATGAATCTCTTCAGGATCAAAAAGAAGATATTCACCTATCGCTTTTCTTGAACGAATTTCATGCTCTTCTGGCGGACTGTAGTGATATGATAGTTCTTGCAATTCACTGATTAATCTGTATGACCATCGAGGGACTTTTTTACTTATTTTGTCTATTATAATATCAGAAACCGCATCAATTTCTAAAATATCACCAAATTCTAAAGCATTCGTATTTTGGTCAAAATTTTCGTAATTCGAATTCGGGATAAGAAGATCAAGTAACCGATTTGGCTCAATTGTCTCTCTCGACTTTTTGATCAAAGTATTTTTTATGTTGGTTTTATTCTCTCCTTTCTCATCAATGGAAGGCAGAAGCTCTTTTTTGATTTTTCCACGGTATGGCCCGTTTAATAAAGGATCATATATTGGGGGTAAGTAGTATTCTTGTTCAGTCTTATCATCTTGTATACATAATCGAGTTTTTGTTTCAAGTATCTCTACTGCTTTTTGTTCCCGTTCTTTTTCCTCTTCTATTTTTTCTTTGTCTAGATAGTTAATTCTATTGAAAAAATCTTTTTTCAGATTATTCAATTTTTTTTTGTTTCTAGAAACCCAAGCATTTTCCAATTGATTAGAAAGAGTTTTTTCTAATAGGATATTTATTTTTATTTTGATCATTTTCAAAAAAGTTGACAAACTTCTTGGATAAGTAAAAGAGATTCTTTCTTTTCCATCACTTTGTTGTGTGTCAAAAAAATATTGTGACATTTCATTTCTTACAGCTTGTTCAAGTCTACTATTTTTTATGTAGCGAAATGGGCGATGCCATCGTCGATAATCAAAAAGCAATGGGCTAATGAGGTTTTTTTTTTCTTTTTCTTTTATTCCCCATATTTCATCTTTGAATTCTTCCATTTGGTTTGTATAATACCGATTAGTCAAATTCGAGTCGATTTCTTTGTCCGAATGCCCCCCTGTTCCCTGTTTTTTTTCTATATCTCTTTTTTTTTTCAGACGATTCGCAAGTTTTCGTTCCTGTTCTATTTCTTCTATTTCTTGTTCTATTTCTTCCATTTCTTGTTTGATTTCTTCGTCTATTTTGTCCTCTTCCTCTTCTTCATCTGTACCTTGCAACCTTAACGCGCGCTTTTCTATTTGTGAACGGTCACTCATTTGAGGAAGAAGAATGGGTGAAGGTATTCTGCCAAAAGATTGGAGACTTAGCATAAAAAATAGAATCACAAAGAAAAAATGAAAATAGTCAGATCGAATGATCGATCTAATAGAATGATTTTTACCTATGTTTTCTCCTACCAATTGAAGACGTATTTTTTTTCCTACCAATTGAAGACGTATTTTTTTTCCTGCCATTTGAAGACGTATGTGTTTTCCTGCCAATTCAAATAATTGGCATACTAAAATTTGCCCAATCAACCAGCCAAAAAAAGAACTTGTTACAAATAAAATATTGTAATTCAATCGAAACCTGTAAAGGGTGTATACTCTCTTTGGGGCTGAACCCGGTACAAGGCAAATGTTAAGC